AACACATGGTAGTAAGGACTAAACCGGATCAAGACAACAGTAATGAGTACTTTCCGCAATCATTGGACTTATCTTTAGATAGTCTTGGAATATCTATCTGTGGCGTAGCTTCTTCGAAAATAAAGTGGTTTCCTCCAATGAAGAATTTCAGGGGTCACTGGTTTACGCAAATCAGCAAATGACTGCCCGTTGTGTCATAGCACTTAATTGAATTGCGGAAATAAATGGAATTATACCAGCAGCTCTTCCGTATTCCCCCCCTATTCAACTTGGGTTTTAGAACAGTCCATTATTTCTGATTGATCCATACCAATAAAATATTCATGGCATGCAGAAACTAGTCTTCGAGGAGTAATTACAATATTACTAGTTATTACTAGTTAGTAACAAGTTGAGCAAATACTTCATATAGTCTCTGACAATGATATGGAACGAATAATAATGGATTGCTTATCCCAGTTTATCAGTACCTATAATTGTTGTTACCGTCCTGATGGTTCAAGAGTTTTTGCATCTCCATACTTTCCTGTATTACTAGAAAAACAATTACGAATAACTTTTCATGACTACTAAAGATCGCGACAGAAGATCCAGATATCTCCCCGAAGATCCAGATATCTCCCCGGATAGGATTCGAACCTACGACCCATCGGTTAACAGCCGACTGCTCTACCACTGAGCTACCGAGGAAACGTGATAAAACTTTAATCCCATATACATAATCCTATTCTCTGGACTAATCCACGTCCAAAACGTTGCATTCGAAAAATTCAAATTTCTTTTTGAAACTTCCTAAAATTAAGGTCTACTCTACCCCTCTATTATAGGATAAAAAATGAAGGATAGCAATCCCCTCGACTTTTATGGGGAGAGCAGTTAACCACTTCTCACTGCCCTACCCCCCCCACCCTCGATCCCCCAGAAATCAACCATTGATAAATGGTTCCTTGTATGAAGGAGAACGTAGTAAGCTATTCAGATAATTGAGGGAATTACATCGAATCTGAATATTTGAACAATTAATAACGAAATGATACCCAGAATTAATCCGAATAGATAGAGGGAAATTCGCCCTACTTGTCCGTATTTGATTCCTTCCCCTCCGAAAAAGCTTGAAATGCCTATCCCATTAACAATACCGTCTATTACCCATTGATCAAAGAGCGAAATAGATTTTGCTGAGAGACGTGTACCTCTAATAAAAACAAAATTGTATAGCTTATCAATATAAGCTCGATTATACGACCAATTATAAATAGTATTTAATAGAAAACCCAAAATTCCGTCTGATTTAGGATCTATATTTTCACGTAAGTCTCGTGAGTAGAAAGATGCAGGTCCATATATTATGAATGATATAACTATTCCCACAGATGCTATAATGGTAGAAGGAATAGCTTCACGAATAAAATCGAACCAATAATTAGAATTCATTACTATGGTTAATGAATCATAAGATAAATCAAGTGATGAATCAAAATTGATTAATTTTGGAAAAATGATAGATCCAAAAAAACCAATAAATATAGTTGGTATTGTGAGTATAATAAGTGGACATATCAATATCCAGTCCGACTCTTTTGGTTGTATAAAATGCTTACTATCAGATCCATATGATGGATTCAATGAATTCTGTACATTATTATTTTTAATCAAATTTTACAAAATGTGTAACAACATGACTAAGCTTAAGATAACTAATAAATAAGTGGACATATCAATATCCAGTCCGACTCTTTTGGTTGTATAAAATGCTTACTATCAGATCCATATGATGGATTCAATGAATTCTGTACATTATTATTTTTAATCAAATTTAATTTAAATGAAATTAACAGTTTATGGGAAGGGTGGTATTGGTAAATCAACAAGTAGTTGTAATATTTCAATAGCTTTTGCAAAACGGGGCAAAAAAGTCTTACAGATTGGATGTGATCCCAAACATGATAGTACATTTACTTTGACCGGTTTTTTGATACCTACAATAATAGATACCCTTGAAATAAAAAATTATCATTATGAGGATGTGTGGCCAGAAGATATCATCCATAAAGGTTTTGGAGAAGTTGATTGTGTAGAAGCTGGAGGACCACCTGCTGGAACAGGATGCGGAGGATATGTTGTAGGTGAAACTGTTAAATTATTAAAAGAATTAAATGCTTTTGATGAATATGACATAATTTTATTTGATGTCTTGGGTGATGTAGTATGCGGTGGTTTTGCTGCTCCCTTAAATTATACTGATTATTGTATCATAATAACAGATAATGGTTTTGATGCATTATTTGCAGCAAACCGCATTGTAGCTTCAGTTCGAGAAAAATCTAATACACATCCATTACGATTAGCAGGATTAGTGGGAAATCAAACATCTGATCGGGATCTAATTGATAAATATATAGAAGTATGTCCAATGCCTGTTTTGGAAGTATTACCTCTTATTGAATATATTCGAGTATCTCGAATAAAAGGTAAGACCTTGTTTGAAATGGCTGAATCTCAAGGAGAACTTATTAATATTTGTGATTATTATTTAAATATAGCAGATCAGTTATTATGTCAGCCAGAAGGAGTCATACCAAAAGAAATACCAGATCGAGAATTGTTTGGTTTATTATCAAATTGTTATTTAAATCCTAAGGCTCGAGTAAATAATAAAAACATTGGACAAATAGATGAAGAAGTAGATATTGAGTTTATGTTACTTTAAAAAAGTATTAAAGAAGTCGTATATAGAATATACAAAATAAAGGAGAAAAGATAGATCTCATGAAAACAATTGAAAGAGTTGAAAGCCTCATTTTTGAATGTGAAACTGGTAATTATCATACTTTTTGTCCTATTAGTTGTGTAGCGTGGTTATATCAAAAAATTGAGGATAGCTTTTTTTTAGTAATAGGTACCAAAACTTGTGGATATTTTTTACAAAACGCTCTTGGCGTAATGATTTTTGCAGAACCGCGTTATGCGATGGCCGAATTGCAAGAAAATGACATATCAGCTCAATCAAATGATTATGAAGAGTTAAGAAAGTTGTCTATTGATATAAAAAAAGATAGAAATCCCAGTGTTATTATATGGATTGGTACATGTACTACAGAAATAATAAAAATGGATTTAGAAGGAATTGCCCCTAAAATAGAAATAGAATTTGGAATACCTATTGTAGTAGCACGAGCAAATGGATTAGATTATGCTTTTACTCAAGGAGAAGATACTGTTCTAGCTGCTATGACACAACGTTGTCCAGAGAAAGAATCTTTAAACTCTAATAGTGATTTTGATTCTAATTTTCAATCTGAGCAGCCTTCCTTAGTTTTATTTGGATCTGTTCCCTCAACAGTTTCTTCTCAACTGAATTTGGAATTAAAACAACAATCCATTCGAGTATCGGGATGGCTTCCTGCTCAGAAATACACGGAACTACCATACTTAAAAAAAGGTTTTTATGTGTGTGGTGTTAATCCATTTTTGAGTCGCACGGCTACAGCCTTGATGCGACGTAGAAAATGTAAATTAATTGGTGCACCTTTTCCTATCGGACCTGACGGAACACGTGCTTGGATCGAAAAAATTTGTCTCACTTTCAAAAAAAAACCCCAAGGTTTGAAAGAAAAAGAAAATAAAGTTTGGAATGATTTAAAAAACCACCTTCATTTATTACAAGGCAAGTCGATTTTTTTTATGGGAGATAATTTATTAGAAATTTCCCTAGCAAGATTTCTAATACGATGTGGTCTTATTGTTTATGAAATAGGTATTCCATATATCGATAAGAGGTATCAAACCGCTGAATTATCATTATTGCGTCATACATGTAAAAAAATGTGTGTACCCATACCACGAATTGTAGAAAAACCAGATAATTATAATCAAATACAACGTATACGTGAATTAAAACCTGATTTAGTTATTACTGGTATGGCTCATGCTAATCCCTTAAAAGCTAGAGGAATTAATACAAAATGGTCAGTTGAATTTATTTTTATTCAAATTCATGGATTTCTAAATGTTAAAAATTTGCTCGACTTAGTTACTCGTTGTTTACGTCTAACTCCTAGTTTAGAGGTTCTAGGTTGAGATATACTTTATTAAAAGAAACAATTAACTGATTGGTAGCAATATGAAAATTGGGTATATTATACCAAGGGTTCAACACCCAACTAAAAAAAAAATAACTTTTACTTTCTTGTTTGAAAGATATTAATAAATTAATTAAAAATATGTTAAGTAGTAACAAAGAATTTTCATACAAACTGAAAAAAAAAAAAAAAATACTGGAAATTTATTGCTTTTTGTACGATAGTTGTGTTATAATGAGCCATAGTGATTGATAATTCATTTAAAAGTCACTTATTAGATAAAGGGGTTCTATTATTTGTAATTTATTTAAAGAAGGAAAAGGGAATGGAAAGCCTATTTTTAGTTATTTCTATGTATTATGGAATGATACAGACGTCTATAAAAGTTGTAGGTCCTTTTATGTTATTCGGGGTTTATTATGGTTTTATTACTACATTGCCCATGGGTCCTTCTCATATTTTGGCAATAAGGTCACAATTAATAGAAGGTACTAAAGCGGCCAGGGCAGCTGTTAGTGGATTAATGTTGGGACAAGTATTGATGTATCTCTCAATATATTTCACCCCGCTCTACATAATGTTAATACGACCTCATTTATTTACATTATTAATTCTACCATATTTGTTTTTCTATTGGAATCGAACCAAAGAACTTGTGCAATATAAAGATTCACATTTAACTGATTCAATAAGTAATGTTAGATTACGCACTATTTTTCTGGATAGTCTTATCTTTCAATTATTAAATCCAGGTCTTTTACCAAGTCCTGTATTAACACGATTATCACATGTTTTGATGTTTCGTTATAGTAGTAATGTTTTTTTTGTAATTAGTAGTATTTTTGGTTGGTTAGGCGGCCAGATATTATTTTTTAAGTTAGCAAAAAAACTTTTTGTTCGAATAGAATATGATTCACCTATATTTTATGTGTTTCTTAAACGTATAATACACAAATCTTTTAGTACTATAAGTATATTTTGCGTCCTTCTTCATATGGGAAGAGCGCCTGTTCCGCTTATTACTAAAAAATATTCCGATCATGCTACAATTCTCGATAAGACGGTAATGGAAGTCGAATTTGAGCTTTTATGGTTTCATAGACCATGGCCCACCTCGTTTTTCGATCAAGACAGATGGACTCAACCCAAGCGATATATACAAAATTCAAGTATAAGTCGCCGATCTCCTGTCAAACAACAACTATCCGACTACTTTTTTGATAAATGTATAATAGACGGAAAAGAACGACTATCTTTTGCAACTCTACCTAATTTATATATTGTAAAAGGACAATTAACAAATTGGGGTAACCGTTTGTTAGATATACCACCCGAAGATTTTTCTTATGAAAAATGGATTAATAATAAACGAGAAAAAAATGAAAAATTAATTCATGAATTTGAAGATCGAATCAAATTGATGGAAAAGGGATTTAGCTTCCAAAAAGCAATGGAAAAACGAACCGGAATTATGCAAATATGTAAAAAAGATAAGGTTAAGAAAAGAGTTCTTCCAAAAATGGTGGATCCTTTATTTAATCCCCGCTTACGCACATCAAATTCAGTTTTGCAATCCTACTTGCTGTTTCCAGAATTTAAGAAAAAACTAACAAAGGAAGAATTGCTTGAGAAAGAAACTTTCACTGGTTGGAAAGAAGTGATGGCAAAAATTGAAAGAATGAGACGAGAAGAAAATAAGTTAGAAGCATGGATTCTAGAGAATTATACAGATCCAAAACGTGCTGAATTTCCGTTAGTTTTGGATTTGTTATCTTGGAATGCAAGAAGAATTTTTTCATATATTCTAGATAATACAAAAGTTCCAGAAACTCGTAATTTGTATTACGAAATTCGTGATTATAAAGAACATTTCGGTACTAAAAATGTACCGTGGAAATATGTGGTGAGATTAAATCGTATTGATAAGTCTTTATTTTCTATGTATCTGGAAAGAACAGAAAATGTAAAACTTATTTATGCTTCTAAATTATTACAGTCTATTTTTGGTGAATTTGCTGAATTTTTTCATTTTAATAAATTCAAAAAATCGACTGAATTTAAAAACTATTTTCTGCCAATTAAAAAATTATCTATTCTTTTAACGAAATTTATATCAATAATAAAAACAAAAAGTTGGTCAGTACTTTCCTTTGAAGAAATAAAACCCCAATTCTTTGAAATTCAAAAATCATTAACTAGATTCAATCAAATGATAAAATTTGATAGAATCGATATTATAAGTTCTTTTACCGATGTTCGTCAAAGGAAAATGAAAAATCTTGAAATTGCTGGGGTGGATCGAGGAAAACTAATACCTTTAAACAGACGTTTCTCGAAAAAAACTGATTTTCGTAGAAGACTAGTAAAAGGAGCTATGCGTCCGCTGCGCCGTAAAATGCTAGTATGGAATATTTTACAATACAGAGCACACTCTCCTTTTTTCTTCCGAATACTCGATATATCGACTCTATCCAAAATGGATTCAGTTATTTATGATGAGTGGATAGATGAAAATGAAAGAATTTCTGAAATAGAAATAGAACAAAAGGTAAAAGCTGAACGTCGAGCTCAATCAGCCAGATTAGACTTTTCCATGGCTCAAAATGGTAGGAGTCTATTATTACTCTTTCAATCTTCTTTCAGGAAGTACATCAAATTACCTCTATTAATTGTAGCTAAAAATATCGGACGTATGCTGTTGTTTCAATCTCCAGAATGGCGTGAAGATTGGACTGAATGGAAACAAGAAGTCCATGTAAACTGTCTATACAATGGTGATGAAGTAACACATGGAGGATTACCTGATAGTTGGCTGAGAGAAGGTTTTCAAATAAAAATAATATATCCTTTTCAGTTAAAACCCTGGCATGATCATGTAAAAATGAGTCCAACTCATTCATTGAATGAAATAGATAATAACTTTTTGGTTCAGATAAAACAACAAGAAAAATTGTTTGCTTTTTTGACCCCGTGGGGAAAACAAACTGCTATACCTTTTGGTACTGTCCAGAAAGAACCTTCATTTTGGAAACCTATTTGGAAAGAATTGAGAAAGTTTTTTGAAAAAGTAATTTTTATTGTATTAGAAAACTATTCTAAATTGATCGAGGTTCTAAATTTTTCTAGTTCTGAAAAATCTCAAAAAACTTTTGAAACATCTAGCATTGATGTGTTAGATAATACATATAATACTGAACTTGATCATGATTCAAAAGAAAAATTAAATATTAAAGATTTGGCAATAACTAAAAAATTAATTGAAAATAGGAGTAACCTAATTACATCTATTATCAGTGAAGAAGAAATTGAATCAGGTTTTATTGAAAGGATGAAAGAATATGAGGATTCTTCAATATTGGGAACCGAACAAACCTCGTATTCCTTTGAATTAGATAAAATACTAAAATTGGAAATTTCCAATTTTAGGAGTTGGATTTTTGCTGGTAAAAAACAGTTGCTTCATATCCAAGAACGTTTAATGCTTTTGCGAAGATCCTTTTTTGATTTAAATGAAATTTGGTTTTATTCTATCGAGCTTTTTTTTAAGAAAATCAAACGAAATTTCTTCCAACGATCACTTACCTCATTGAATATAACTTTAAATGTAGGAACACAATTATTACAAAATATTACTTCTATTTTGAATGAAATAAAGAATCTGATTTTAGAAGAATTAAATCGAAAAGATAATAATAATCAAAAAATATCTTCAATTTCGCAAGCATATATATTCCATCAATTATGGCATACAAAAACGATATCAAAATTGGATTTAAATCATTTAGTACAACAATTGAATAACAATATTCAAGATAATAAAGATGAATTAGATAATTCAAAACAAACTCAAAAAGATTTCAATTTAATAAATGTTCCCTATGAGCATATTGAAGATTTTCTAGAAACACGAGGAATTCTAAAAGATCCGCGGGATTTTAATGAGAAAGATTGGAATCAATGGTTAAAAGGTTTTAAGAAATACAATATACCTTCAAAAATATGGGTCAAAATAGCACCATTAAAATGGAAGGTTGAAATCAATAAATATTGGAAATCAACAAAAAAGAAAATTGATCATAGATCTGAAGTTTCTGGAGAGATTAAGATTCATTCCTTGTACCAAGAAAACCCTCAATTAAGAAATAGATTGAAGAATCTTCATAAACGTTCCAACTATAATGAACTTTTATACAGTTTTCTTGATGCTTCAAGGGATTCAGATATCAATAAAGTATCAGTATGGGATACAGAAAACAAAAAAGGAATTTCAACTGCTAAAAGTTTCCAAAAAATACGTAGATTGAGTAAGAAAAAGAAAGATCAAGTAAATATTCTCTCTAACCGAGAGATCCAGAAAAAAATGAAAGCCAGTTTGGATCCTAAACTGATATTATGGTTCCTGCCGGATCTTATTGAAAATAAAAAACAATTATTTCTAGAAAAAGGAATATTTGAACCTAAACCTTCTATAATACAAAAAAGAAGCACTACAAAGGGTTATCAACGAATCGAACTCTTTTTTGAGCATGATTTAGGTAACAGGGGTCATTGGGATGAAATACGCGAATTAAAATTAAATAAAAGACAGAGTTTTCCGATTATTGATCAATTCGCCTGGCGATCAAACATACATGAAAATGAGTTTACACGGCTAAGAGATGTTATGTCTATCATGAATGTGACAAAAGAACAAGAGAATTCCTCCACTTTGTCTGCATTGTGTGATAAGATGGATATAGATACAGACTTCTTAGACATTCTGTTTGAAACTAGAAAATTAGAACGCCCTCCGATTTTGACTAAAAGGTATTTGATTAATAAGGGACATCGTAAATCTCGAGTTTTACAGGACCAGATATTGATGTATAAGACAATAAGTGTTTTATTGAAATTCAAAAAAAGATTTAAGAAACGAATTGATAAAAATTTATTTCGTCAATGTACAACATGTTTACTGGTTGAGGATATTGAAAAAAAGACTAATTCAAATCTCTATAATCTAGAAGATCTTTTACTTCCTAGACGTCGTCGAGAAAGTAGAATTTTAAGAACTTTATTCTCTCAACAATCCTCACAAGACCTTATAAAAGATCAGGCAGATATGGTTCCAATAGAAAATCAAAAAAAACAAGGATATTTTAATCCCTTAAACCAGAGTCAAATCACAAAACGTTTTATATGGCCTAGTTTCAGATTTGAAGATATTGCTTGTATGAATCGATTCTGGTTCAATACAAATAATGGAAGCCGATTTAGTATGCTAAGAATTCGTATGTATCCACCAATTGGATAAAATAGAAATGATTATTACAAGAATAAATTGATTTAATGAATTCTTTTTGGAATAGATATATCTATTCCAAAAAGAATTCAATTCTCTTATATACTACAAAATCCATATTATTGTGAGGAAACTTTATTTTTTATGAGTGAAAATTTATCTATCGATCCATCAGCACTTTTTGTCAAAACAATGACTGGATCTGTTGAATTTCAAATTGATTGTCTAACAAAAAGAGTTTTAATACTTACTCTCCATTTAAAAAAACACTCAAAGGACTATTCATCCCAAAGAGGATTGTGGAAAATTTTGGGAAAACGTAAACGTCTTCTACAATTTTTATACAACAGTAACATAAATTCATATAAGAATTTGATTACTCAATTAGGTATTCGTGGACCTATAAAGTTTTGATATAATTAAAACAGAATCAGAAACTTTTAACGATTTTGTTGATTAATCAACTTTTTATCATTCAGCTAGTTTTAGGATTCAGCTAGTAGTGATGAGAAAACTAAAAATCTCATAAGGAACAAAAGTTATGACCATGTTTGTTGCAAGAAAAGATCCCATGTTAGTGAGTATGGGTCCCCATCATCCATCAATGCATGGTGTTCTTCGACTTATTGTTACTTTGGATGGCGAAAATGTTCTTGATTGTAAACCTGTATTGGGTTATTTACATCGAGGGATGGAAAAAATTGCTGAGAACAGAACAATTATACAATATCTTCCATATGTAACAAGATGGGATTATTTAGCTACCATGTTTACTGAAGCTATAACAGTAAATGCACCAGAAAAATTGACTAATATAAGAATACCCAAAAGAGCTAGTTATATACGAGTAATAATGTTGGAGCTAAGTCGCATAGCTTCCCATTTATTATGGTTAGGTCCTTTCATGGCTGATGTTGGTGCCCAAACTCCTTTTTTCTACATATTAAGAGAGAGAGAGATGATCTATGACTTATTTGAAGCTGCTACAGGTATGAGAATGATGCATAATTTTTTTCGTATTGGAGGAATAGCTGCAGATATACCCTATGGTTGGGTAGATAAATGTTTGGATTTTTGTGATTACTTTTTACCAAAAATAAATGAGTATGAAAGACTTATTACAGACAATCCAATTTTTTTGGGACGGGTTGAAGGCGTCGGTACTATTGGTACACAAGAGGCAATAAATTGGGGTTTATCAGGTCCTATGTTACGAGCTTCAGGAGTTCAATGGGATCTTCGAAAAGTTGATCATTATGAATGTTATGATGAATTGGATTGGGAAATTCAATGGCATAAAGAAGGAGATTCATTGGCTCGTTATTTGGTACGAATTGGAGAAATGAAAGAATCCACAAAAATTATTCAACAAGCTCTTAAGGTTCTTCCTGGAGGTCCTTACGAAAACTTGGAATCGAGACGAGTCACAGAAGGAATAAATTCAAAATGGAATGATTTTGACTATCAATTCATAAGTAAAAAATCTTCCCCAACTTTTAAATTACCTCAACAAGAACATTACGTTCGAGTAGAAGCACCTAAAGGTGAGTTGGGGATCTTTCTCATTGGTGATGGTAGTGTATTTCCCTGGAGGTGGAAAATCCGGCCACCCGGGTTTGTAAATTTGCAAATTCTTCCTCCCTTAGTTAAGGGCATGAAATTGGCAGATATAATGACAATATTGGGTAGTATAGATATTATTATGGGGGAGGTCGATCGTTGAGATGATAAAAAGTATAAGAGATTTATGGAATCTTTTTTTCTATTTTTTTAATGAGACATTATTTTCAGATTATTTTGTAGATCTTCTAAGAATCCTGTTTTTTATCTTCATTCTTTTATTGGGTGTTACAGTTGGAGTTTTAGTTATTGTATGGCTTGAACGAAAGATATCTGCTGGAATACAACAACGTATTGGACCGGAATATGCAGGTCCTTTGGGAATTGGTCAAGCTTTAATAGATGGCTTGAAATTGTTGCTCAAAGAAGATCTTATTCCAGCCGAGGGTGATAATTTATTGTCTAATATTGGACCGGCTGTTGTAATAATACCAATATTTCTTAGTTTTTTGGTAATACCTTTTGGACAAAATGTAATTCTGGCCGATCTAGGCATCGGTATTTTTCTTTGGATTGCCTTTTCAAGCATAGCTCCTCTTGGACTTCTTATATCGGGTTATGGATCAAACAATAAATACTCTTTTTTGGGTGGTCTTCGAGCTGCAGCTCAATCTATTAGTTATGAAATTCCTCTAGCTTTGTGTGTTCTATCTATAGCTCTACGTGTGATTCGTTGAGGGATTTTGAATTGTTATAGAAAAGGGTAAAAAAACTATCTGTATATGTAGATTTATTCCTTTCCTTTTTTTTATTTCCTTTAAAAACTGGATATTCATGTGGGTGAAATTAGACAGCTTGGTGCCGTAAGACAATTAAATCCCATCCTCCGTGTACAGGAGTGAAAGCATACGTAAAACAGTAAAGACTGTTTAACCCAGGTGTTTTTGGATACCTGATAGCGGAAACGAAAGATGAAGGTGGAATAAATTTTGGTTTTTTCAACATCTATCATTATATTAAGCAGGAGTGGATGGTTAGAAACACTAAAATACAAAAAAGGTTAGTAAATCGATAGAACATAAATATCTTTTTTCTCTGGATAAGACCTTAATATCGGTAGAGATTATTAAGCAGTACTTTCTTGAAAACCACGACCTTAAGTATATACCTATCCACTAGAAACATGATTATCCGGAACGATAGAATATTTCTGATATGGACCAAAATTAAAAATAAAATTTTATTTTTGTTAGATAAATTAATGAGATCTTATTCAATTTAGACTAATTTAATTTAGTCAAATTCGAAATTTTATGAAAAACAAAATCAGTAAATTGGAGATAGATTCAGAAGCTTTTAATTCTGTAGCAGATAGAATCTCATTACTTTATTTAGGTTTTAATTAAAAAAATTAAATAATAAAGCTTTCAACGAAAGCAAAAAAATTAATTTTTCTATGACCTAACTGAAATAATAAATGAGGAGCCGTATGAAATGAAAGTTTCATGTACGGTTTTGAAATAGAGGTAGTTTAACACTGAATGTCGCTACCGACTATATTTATCAAAAAGTTTAAGTACAATTGATATAGTTGAAACACAGGCCAAATATGGGATTTTTGGATGGAATTTATGGCGTCAACCAATAGGTTTTTTTATATTTCTAATTTCTTCGCTAGCAGAATGTGAAAGGTTACCATTTGACTTGCCAGAAGCAGAAGAAGAGTTGGTAGCTGGTTATCAAACGGAATATTCAGGTATTAGATTTGGTTTATTTTATGTTGGTTCCTATTTAAATTTATTAATTTCTGCTCTCCTGGTAACAGTACTTTATTTAGGTGGCTGGAATTTTTCTTTTCCCTTCTTCATCAATTTTTCATGGATTGATAATAATTTAGTTTTTGAGGTACTTAAACTTTTAGCAGGTATATTTATTACACTAGCTAAAACTTTTTTATTTCTCTTCATTTCTATCATGACTAGATGGACCTTGCCCAGAGTCAGAATAGATCAATTATTGAATCTTGGTTGGAAGTTTCTATTACCTGTCGCTCTAGGTAATTTTTTGTTAACTGCTTCATTTCAATTATTATCGTTAAAATAAATGAAATCTATTCCAAATGACAATCTATATAGAAGTTAAATTCAATGTAACGAACAGACCAAAAATTGTTAATCTTTTTATTGAAGGATATATACCATATGTTTTCCTTACTAAATGGACTTCGTAATTATAGCGAACAAGCAATACAAGCCGCAAAGTACATTGGTCAAGGATTTTCTGTTACTACGGATCATATGAATCGATCCCCGATGACTATTCAATACCCTTATGAAAAATTAATTCCATCAGAACGTTTTCGTGGACGAATTCACTTCGAGTTCGATAAATGTATTGCTTGTGAAGTCTGTGTTCGTGTATGTCCAATCAATTTACCTGTTGTAGATTGGGAACTAAAAAAAGATTTAAGAAAAAAGCAACTTAAAAATTATAGCATTGATTTTGGAATTTGTATTTTTTGTGGCAATTGTGTTGAATATTGTCCTACAAATTGTTTATCAATGACTGAAGAATATGAACTTTCGACATATGATCGTCATGACTTGAATTATGATCAGATTGCTTTGGGTCGGTTACCCACTCCAGCGGTTTTAGACCCAATGATTCAACCAATTTGGAACTTAAACTATCTTCCTAAAGGTCTTATGGAAGGACATTCCAACTCAAGAACCATTACTCATTTTGAGTAGAAAATAGGGTTTAGTTTTGAATGAATAAGGTATTTTTTGCTAATTTATTAAAACAAAATAAAATATTTTTAGAGAAAAAAATAAAAATATTACAAGTAATTGCTGGGTTATTGAAAAAAAAATCTTAATTAATTCTGATTTTTTATTTATCTAATTTTACGGTGAATTATGAATTTTACTGACTCCATTCGTAACTCTATTCTGGTAATCATCGAAACAGGTATTATTCTGGGAAGTTTAGGAGTAGTTTCACTTAGCAATATAATATATTCTGCTTTTTTATTAGGGTTTGTTTTCATTTGTATAGCCTTATTATATCTCACTCTAAATGCAGATTTTTTAGCTGCTGCACAAATTTTAATTTATGTGGGAGCTGTCAATGTTTTAATTGTTTTTGCTGTTATGCTTATTAATAAACCAAAAGAAATAAATACTCTAGAGAAGTGGAATATATCTAACAACATATCTCTTTTGCTTTGTACAAGTCTTTTCGTTTCATTAAGTTTCACGATATTAAACACTAACTGGTCTAATCTGTATTCGATTCAACCTTCGGTGAATATTTTAGACCAGATGCCGAGTAATATTCGACTAATTGGAAATAATTTATTGACCAAATTTTTAATTCCTTTTGAACTATTATCAATACTTCTTCTTGTGGCTTTAATAGGAGCTATTACTATAGCTCGGCGAGCTGAATTTATTGAAACAGATGATTCTGAAAGTTTAAAATCTAAAGAAGAATCCGTATAAAAAAAAAATAATTTTTAATTTTTCATATTTGATGTCTAAAATTTTAGAAAAATCTAATAAATATATTATGTTTGAGCATGTTCTTATTTTGAGTTCTTATCTTTTTTGTATTGGATTTTACGGATTAATAACAAGTCGAAATATGGTTAGAGCACTTATGTGTCTTGAATTAATTTTCAATGCAATTAATATAAATTTTGTTACATTTTCGAATTTCTTGGATTCACAAGAAATTAAAGGAGAAGTTTTTGCCATTTTCATCATAGCTATTGCAGCAGCTGAAGCAGCAATTGGATTGTCTATTATTTTGGTTTTATATCGTAATGGACGATCAAATCAGATCAATGAGTTTAATTTATTGAAATGGTAATACTAAAACCCATAATAAAACAAAATTGTTTGAATAATAAATCTTTTTTAATTTGTTACCTATATTTCTTCGTATCTTAACCATTCTATTTTAGAATGTAATATATCATTAAATTTATTGTACGGCTAGTTACTTCTCATTTTTTAGTAGATTTAAGATCAAAAAAATGGTTCTCTTCACTTTTTTCTTTTATTTTTACAGAACTTGAATGAAAAGAAAAAAAATTAAAATCTTTCTATCCTACGAAAAAGAACTAATTCATTTATAATTAATGTAGTTTAATACTTTTTTTGAGTCGATTTTATTAACCATTCAAATACAATAGGAGTAAGTAAAAACAATGGCACATTCTGTTAAAATTTATGATACATGTATTGGTTGTACCCAATGTGTACGTGCTTGTCCTACTGATGTTTTAGAAATGACTCCGTGGGGTGGCTGCAAAGCAGGTCAAATTGCTTCCGCTCCTAGAACGGAGGATTGCGTTGGTTGTAAAAGATGTGAATCCGCATGTCCCACTGATTTTTTAAGTGTACGTGTTTACTTGGGATCGGAAACAACTCGTAGTATGGGTCTAGCGTATTGATTTTTGCTTTTATAAAGAAAAATTGTTTCTTTTTTTTTTGCATCTCCTATAAACCGCAAGCCCATACTCAAAATTTTGAGTATGGGCTTCATATTGAAGCTTTATTTATTATGATCAATCTACCTTGGCTAACAATAATTGTGCTCTTTCCCATTTCTGCTGGTTTTTTAATTCCATTCCTTCCACAGTCTCAAAACAGAATAATTCGATGGTATACTCTCGGGATTTGTGTTGTAGAATTTCTTTTTGTAACCCATATCTTTTATAATTCGTTTCAATTTCATAATCCCACCGTTCAATTGGAAGAAAATTATAATTGGATTAATTTTATTAATTTACATTGGAAGTTAGGAATTGATGGTATTTCGATGGCATTAATTTTATTAACCGGATTCGTAACCAGCCTAGCACTTTTAGCAGCATGGCCAATTACAACAAATACGCGATTATTTAATTTCCTTATGCTAGCGATGTATAGTGGTCAGATTGGTTTATTTACTTCACAAGACCTTTTACTTTTTTTTCTTATGTGGGAATTGGAGTTAATACCTGTTTATCTTCTTCTGGCTATGTGGGGTGGCAAAAGACGTTCTTACTCTGCTACAAAATTTATTTTATATACAGCAGGCGGATCCATTTTTTTACTATTAGTATCTTTAGCAATGGGACTTTATGGCTCCGATAATCCTTCATTTGCTTTTTCTAGTTTGATTTGTAAATCATATCCTGTTTCATTAGAAATCATTTTGTATTTAGGGTTTTTAATAACTTTTGCAGTTAAATTACCAATATTTCCTTTTCATACTTGGCTGCCGGATACTCACGGAGAAGCACATTATAGTACTTGCATGCTTTTAGCAGGAATTTTATTGAAGATGGGGGGTTATGGATTAATTCGAATCAATATGGAATTATTACCCAAAGCCCATACAATATTTGCTCCTTGGTTGGTTATTATAGGATCAATTCAGATCGTTTATGCATCACTTATTTCTTTTAATCAACAAAATTTGAAAAGAAGAATAGCTTATTCTTCAATTTCTCATATGGGATTTGTAATTATAGGAATTGGATCACTCACAGATACAGGACTGAATGGAGCTTTATTGCAAATGATTTCACACGGTTTAATAAGTTCAGCACTGTTTTTTTTAGCAGGAACCTGTTATGATCGAACACGTACTCTTATGATCAATCAATTAGGTGGACTATCGATGTCTATGCCTAAATTATTCACTTTCTTTATTCTTTTTTCAATGGCATCTTTCGCATTACCGGGTATGAGTGGATTTATGGCGGAATTGTTGGTATTTCTAGGACTAATTATCAATAACAATTATTCCTTATCGTTTAAAATAGTTATCACCTTTTTGGAAGGTTTGGGAATCATACTAACGCCTATTTATTTATTAGCCATGTTACGTCAAATGTTTTATGGATACAAAATTTTTGAGGTTCCTAACTGGTCTTTTTTTGATTCGGGACCAAGAGAAATTTTTATATCAATCTGTTTATTTTTACCAGTGGTAGGTATTGGTTTTTATCCCAACTTTGTTTTATCTATCTGGGCCAGTGGAGTCGAATCTATTTTATCTCGTTACTCCTAATGAAATAAGGATTGTTAGTTATTTATGTCCATGAAATAGAAAACTTGTCCTTTTAGACAAAAAAAAAGTTATAGTAACCATCCATAACTATGGAGACCTATTCCTAATAGATTGACTCCTAAATAACAAATCCAAACTGAGAAGAAGCCTGAACAAGCAACTATTGCAGATTCTTTTCTTCGCCAACCATTATTTATTCTGGTATGTAAATAAATAGCATATATGATCCAAGTAATTAAAGCCCACGTTTCTTTGGGATCCCAATTCCAAAAGGATCCCCATGTCTCATTAGCCCATACAGCTCCTGAAAGAATACCAACGGTTAGGCAAATAAATCCTAAATTGATAATACGGGAACTCCATTGATCCAGTTGTTGAATCAAAACAAATTTACGGAAATTTATGGATAACGAAAACACCTTGTTTTCTGAGTTGTTTTCTATCCCTGTATATATGTCTTTTTGGGTATCAAAAAAATTAGAAGCTTTTGATTCTACAAAATTTTGAGATTTCCGAAATATTAGAACTAATAAAGTTAATGAGAGTAATGAGCCGCATAGAAGAGTTGCATAACTCAAGAGCATTAAGGTTACATGCATCATTAACCATTGAGATTGGAGAGCAGGTACCAGTGTCGCAGCTCCTTGCATATCTTTTGGAATAAACAATGTGGCATAAATTTGAATTATAAGAATACTTGGTGCAATGGTAGATCCCAGCCAATTCATTTTATTTTTTAAGTCCAAAACCAGATGAATTAGTGATAACAGCCAAGACAAAAACATTAAGGATTCATATAAATTACTTAGAGGTAAGTGTCTCGAAAAAAACCAACGATTTAATAAAAATACCGTTAGAGAAACAAATACCAAAACCATACAACTTTTAGCTACTTTGTCTAATGAAAAAAAATCTTTACGAACCAAATAACCCCAATAAGATATGGTGGCTAGAAAGATGAAAAAGCAGCAAATTTTAGTTAATATTTGCTCGATAGTAATGTATATCATGATATGTTTTTCTATTTCAATTCTATAGTTTTATGATACTTAGATTAACCTTTACATATGTTTCTACATAAAGAAATATATTTCTTGACAATGTGGGACAAATATTGTATATAGATTATGTGTAAGTCAGTGCCGCTACTCGGATTCGAACCGAGATGCAATAGCACTGCTTCCTAAGAGCAGCGTGTCTACCAGTTTCACCATAGCGGCTAATCAGAAACTATCGTACCTTATTTTATCTAATATGGTCAATGTTTTTCTATTTTTGATTCCCTTTCTTATTTTGATTCCGAATAAAAAACAGACTTTTTGAATATATTTTTTGTTTTGTCTCTATTTCATTAGAAAAAATGATAAAAGTTTTTTATATTAAACGGAATATAGCGCAGTTTGGTAGCGTGCCATCTTGGGGTGGTGGAGGTCGTAGGTTCAAATCCTGCTATTCCGAAATAAATATGTAAAAAATCAAATTCATTCTAGGATCCTCTAAAAAAAAAACTTTTCTTTTTATCAAGTAGAGGAAAGAGAGATTCATTGCCTAGGATTAGTTATCCGGAACAATCAAATACAAGATTTATATAGATAATTGTATAGAGATCATATGATCTTTTATTTTAAATCTTCATCTCCCTTTCCGTCAGGAGAAAAAGTCATCTCTATGGTAGGTTTTTTTTACTTTACTTAAAATGGAAAATGGTTTTTTTAAGAGATAATATTTTTGTTATTTAATTGTCTAATTAAATTAACTTTTTTTTATTCTAGCTTTGAGAATAAAAATTTGCATTAAGTTGGAAAAAAAAAATTTATTTCGTCTTATTATTTATTCAGTAGATTTTTCATTTAAAGGATAATAGAAACTTCTAGAACGACCGGTTAGAATAGATTGAGCTAATGAAAAAGCTTTTAATGCACTTTTTTTTGCTTTTATCTTCCATAAAGTTTTTCGAATTCTTTTTTTCTTCTTCGATACACGTTTTTTTGGAACTGCCATTTTAAAATAAAACCTCTCCTTTTTTTATAAATAAAAACAATTTTTTTTACAAATCTTACAAACAAGTACTTTTTTTGTTTTGTTATTGGACAATATAGAAAAAATTATATATATATTTTTTTTTCAAAAATCTCTATTTTTATTCATTAACTTCTTTTCCATCTAGACAAATAGAATCTACTACGAATCGAATTAAACTTTGACGATAGCCCTTTTTTAGTCTTGTCTTTTTCTTTGAACGCATTTTGTGAACAATAATTTTTTTACTAGAACAGGGATGTAGAATTCTTCCCTTAACTATTGCATTTTTAACCCATGGATGTCCAATATTTATAATAGAGCTATGACGTATTAAAAGTACTCGATGTATTAGTATTTTGGTAGTTGAATCCAGTATTTTGGGATTTATGTTTAAGGAAGTAAAGTAAGAAACGTCATAAAATCTTCCGGGTTCTACACGGAGCTGTTTACCTCCGGTATCGATTATTGCATATGTATTCATGTTTCTATTTGGATACTGTAAGTCTTATGCAGATTTGATAGATTAAACTAATTCAAAACATTATTGTTGGACTAAGTATCTCTAACTAATTTCCCTTATGTCAAGCGTTCTAAAGATAACGGTTAAAGTAGAATTGAAACTTTTTCTTAATAAGAAAAATTAATTGAATTTTATCTAGTTTTAATTTCTTAAACGAAAATTTAATTAATCTTTTATATATATATTCTATATAGATGATAAGTATACCAAAAAGTAAAAATAATTTTTTCTATTTATGGAATCTTTATACAGATATGTTTGGATCGTTCCTGTATGTCCATTTGTAACTTCGATTTTAATAGGTGCGGGATTATTATTTTTTCCAAAAGCAGTTAATAGTCTACGTCGTATAGTTGCTTTTTTAAGCATTTTAGCTTTGACTATATCAATGTTCATTTCCATTTTATTTTTTTATCAAGAACTTAAAAACCAGACAAGTTTTAATAGCTCGTTCTATTGGGTTGTTAATCAACAACTTTATTTAGAACTTGGTTTTTCTTTAGATTCTTTCATTTCAATTATGTTAGTATTAGTTACTAGTATAGGATTTTTGGTAATGATATATAGTGACAGTTATATGTCTCATGATAGAGCATATGTCAGATTTTTTGTCTATCTTGGTCTTTTTACTGCTTCAATGTTGGGTTTAATTTTGAGTCCCAATTTAATCCAGATTTATATTTTTTGGGAACTAGTTGGAATTTTTTCTTATTTATTAATTGGTTTTTGGTTTAGTCGACCCAGCGCAGCAAATGCTTGTCAGAAAGCCTTTATAACAAATCGTATAGGTGATTTTGGATTATTGTTGGGTATATTAGGTTTTTATTGGTTAACTGGTAGTTTTGAAATTAATAATGTAATTGAACGATGTAATCAATTAATAATAAATGATACTAGTAAGTTATTTTTTATCAACCTATGTGCAACTTTGTTATTTTTCGGACCAGTAGCTAAATCTGCCCAATTTCCCCTTCACATTTGGTTACCTGATGCTATGGAAGGGCCTACTCCCATATCAGCCCTTATTCATGCCGCAACTATGGTTGCAGCTGGTATTTTTTTAGTGGCTAAAATGTTTCTGCTATTTAAAGTTTTATCATTTACTATGAATGTTATTTGCTGGATAGGAGCCATCACAGCTTTTTTAGGGGCTACTATAGCTCTCGCACAAACAGATTTAAAAAGAGGTTTGGCGTACTCAACAATGTCCCAATTAGGGTATATGATGCTAGCTTTGGGCGTTGGTTCTTATCGAGCTGCTTTATTCCATCTTATTACACATGCGTATTCGAAAGCTTTATTATTTCTTGGATCTGGGTCAGTTATTCATTCAATGGAATCTATAATTGGGTATTCTCCCAACAAAAACCAAAATATCCTATTTATGGGTGGATTGCGTAAATACATGCCAGTTACTGGAATTACTTTTTTATTAGGTACACTTTCGATTTCTGGTATTCCGCCTTTTGCTTGTTTTTGGTCAAAAGATCAGATTATTGTTAGTGCTTGGTCCTATTCTCCTATTCTTGGGGTAATTGTTTCATTTACAGCAGGATTAACTTCATTTTATATGTTCCGTATTTATTTCCTTACTTTTGAGGGTGATTTACGTACTGATTTGGCTCAAACCAAGGATCCTGCTAAATTTCAGTTGAATCTGCAAATATCTACTTCTCCAATACTTGAAACACATACTAATATATATAAAATTTCGTCTTTTTTGGGAAATCGAATTGACTCTAATAAATCATTCTATTTATCTAATTGGATTCAAAATTTGATTAAAAATAATAATGTACAGAATTCATTGAATCCATCATATGGATCTGATAGTAAGCATTTTATACAACCAAAAGAGTCGGACTGGATATTGATATGTCCACTTATTTATTAGTTATCTTAAGCTTAGTCATGTTGTTACACATTTTGTAAAATTTGATTAAAAATAATAATGTACAGAATTCATTGAATCCATCATATGGATCTGATAGTAAGCATTTTATACAACCAAAAGAGTCGGACTGGATATTGATATGTCCACTTATTATACTCACAATACCAACTATATTTATTGGTTTTTTTGGATCTATCATTTTTCCAAAATTAATCAATTTTGATTCATCACTTGATTTATCTTATGATTCATTAACCATAGTAATGAATTCTAATTATTGGTTCGATTTTATTCGTGAAGCTATTCCTTCTACCATTATAGCATCTGTGGGAATAGTTATATCATTCATAATATATGGACCTGCATCTTTCTACTCACGAGACTTACGTGAAAATATAGATCCTAAATCAGACGGAATTTTGGGTTTTCTATTAAATACTATTTATAATTGGTCGTATAATCGAGCTTATATTGATAAGCTATACAATTTTGTTTTTATTAGAGGTACACGTCTCTCAGCAAAATCTATTTCGCTCTTTGATCAATGGGTAATAGACGGTATTGTTAATGGGATAGGCATTTCAAGCTTTTTCGGAGGGGAAGGAATCAAATACGGACAAGTAGGGCGAATTTCCCTCTATCTATTCGGATTAATTCTGGGTATCATTTCGTTATTAATTGTTCAAATATTCAGATTCGATGTAATTCCCTCAATTATCTGAATAGCTTACTACGTTCTCCTTCATACAAGGAACCATTTATCAATGGTTGATTTCTGGGGGATCGAGGGTGGGGGGGGTAGGGCAGTGAGAAGTGGTTAACTGCTCTCCCCATAAAAGTCGAGGGGATTGCTATCCTTCATTTTTTATCCTATAATAGAGGGGTAGAGTAGACCTTAATTTTAGGAAGTTTCAAAAAGAAATTTGAATTTTTCGAATGCAACGTTTTGGACGTGGATTAGTCCAGAGAATAGGATTATGTATATGGGATTAAAGTTTTATCACGTTTCCTCGGTAGCTCAGTGGTAGAGCAGTCGGCTGTTAACCGATGGGTCGTAGGTTCGAATCCTATCCGG